AAAATCTTACTAGAAAAATATAATTTAATTTTTTGTTTTTCAACAAAAGTTTATATATTTATGTATACATAGAATATTCGTAAGAAAGACTCGTTTTATTGATTCGTATATTTATTTTTTTTGTGTTCTTTATGATTCACATCTATATCTAGAGAATCCGCTGTTGTACTATAGAAATTTGATTTGGTGAGACAAAGAATCTAAAAAAGATCTTCCTTTTTGAGCTCTGTCCTTTTTTTTTCTACATTTCTTTCATTTATACAGAATAAAATACACCCAAGGATTTAAGAACCCTTTAAAAACCCATTGCCTAATGAAAACTTTAATTTTTTCTATTAATTGGTCAAACTTGAGTAAAGAATACTTCCAAATTCCATTTTAAAATTCGAATCAAACTAGTAATTAAAGTAATTAATTTGTTAAAAGATACACGTTTTGTTAAAAAAAATCTTATATAAAATGTTAGATATTATAGCGTTTCCTATAAATGCCTTTTTTATTGAAACGTAAAATAATCAATAAATTTTATAATTTATAATGAAACTAGTTAATGATTTGAAACAAACTTACTAAAAAGCGAGATTAGTACAAAATTTTTACCTTAGTTAATCCTATGATTCATATCGATTCATATCATAATCAAGTAATCTTTTTAGTGTAATTTTTTATCCTTACTTTATGAATATAAAGTCATCTAATAATAATGAAATTTTGTATTTTCGTTATTTTAATAAAAATCTTAGTTAATAACTAAATTCTCTTTTTATGAGCAAGTTGGTCATATCATTTGCCCAATTGTAACTTCTTTATTTTAATATTTAAAGTCTTTTGGAAAGACCCAGATAATATATAAATAATATATAAAATTCGAAAAATATCTTTAAGTTAGTACATCTCTTGATTTTTTTATTGACCCTTTTTGTTTTGAAATTGAAAGGGGGTAGGATCCGGTAAATCGTAAACAATCAATTAAGAATAAAAAAATTTTTTTATGGAACAGACATATCAATATGCGTGGATAATTCCTTTCCTTCCACTTCCAGTTCCTATTTTAATAGGAGCGGGACTTCTTATTTTTCCGTCGGCAACAAAAAGTCTTCGTCGTATGTGGGCTTTTCAAAGTGTTTTTTTGTTAAGTATAGTCATGCTTTTTTCTATCAATCTGTCTATTCAGCAAATAAATGGCAGTTCTATCTATCAATATGTATGGTCTTGGATCATCAATAATGATTTTTCTTTAGAATTCGGTTACTTGATCGATCCGCTTACTTCTATTATGTCAATATTGATTACTACTATTGGAATTATGGTTCTTATTTATAGTGATAATTATATGTCTTATGATCAAGGATATTTGAGATTTTTTGCTTATATGAGTTTTTTCAGTACTTCTATGTTAGGATTAGTTACTAGTTCTAATTTGATACAAATTTATATTTTTTGGGAATTGGTAGGAATGTGTTCATATCTATTAATAGGGTTTTGGTTCACACGGCCTGTTGCTGCAAATGCTTGCCAAAAGGCATTTGTAACTAATCGTGTTGGGGATTTTGGTTTATTATTAGGAATTTTAGGTTTTTATTGGATAACAGGGAGTTTCGAATTTCGAGATTTATTCAAAATATTCAATAACTTGATTTCTAATAATCATAATGAAGTCAATTTTTTATTTGTTACTTTCTGTGCCGTTCTATTATTTGCCGGTGCAGTTGCTAAATCTGCACAATTTCCCCTTCATGTATGGTTACCGGATGCCATGGAGGGACCTACTCCTATTTCGGCTCTTATACATGCTGCTACTATGGTAGCTGCGGGAATTTTTCTTGTAGCTCGGCTTATTCCTCTTTTCATAGTTATTCCTCATATAATGAATTTCATCTCTTTGGTAGGAGTAATAACAATATTATTCGGAGCAACTTTTGCCCTTGCTCAAAAAGACATTAAGAGAGGTTTAGCCTATTCCACAATGTCTCAATTGGGTTATATGATGTTAGCTCTAGGTATGGGGTCTTATCGAAGTGCTTTATTTCATTTGATTACTCATGCTTATTCGAAAGCATTATTATTTTTAGGATCTGGATCCGTTATTCATTCAATGGAAACTCTTGTTGGATATTCTCCAAATAAAAGTCAGAATATGGTTTTTATGGGGGGTTTAACAAAGCATGTCCCAATTACCAAAACCGCTTTTTTATTAGGTACACTTTCTCTTTGTGGTATTCCGCCTCTTGCTTGTTTTTGGTCCAAAGATGAAATTCTTAATGATACTTGGTTGTATTCACCAATTTTCGCAATAATAGCTTGGTTTACAGCGGGATTAACCGCATTTTATATGTTTCGAATCTATTTACTTACTTTTGAAGGACATTTAAACGTTCATTTTCAAAATTATAGTGGCAAAAAGAATACCCCCTTCTATTCAATATCTCTATGGGGTAAAGAAGATTCAAAAAGAATTAACAAAAATTTTAGTTTATTAACGTTATTAACAATGAAAAAT